ATCCGTTTTACCTACCGAACGGAATGAGATTTCGCATAGATCTATCTCGCTTTTCGGTTTCGGGGGTTTAACCAAAAGAAGTTAATCGCATGAGTTTCAAACTTGAATTTTAATTTTGAATTAATTCATTTTTGTTTTATCTTTTATCCCACCTTCAAACGAATAAAGGATGGACATTTCCTCTTTTCGTTAACATTTTCTGCAAGGTAACTATCTCGGTTTCATATCCAAATTTATATAGAATTCTTGAAAAAGGCTTTCTTTCCTGCATAAGAAAGAAAAACTTACTATCTTTGGGATCTGATCCTACACCGCTGCTCAATACCTTAGTGGATCGCCTCTATTACATAAGCAGATTACTAACTTTTATCTATCTTCTATTATGTAGGGCATAAGTAAGCAGTTCTTAATGTATTGGCGCAAACCTCGTTAATTGATCTTTACGGTGCTTCTTCTCTATCAATTCGATTTTTTTATCCATAGAATAAAGTATCTAGGCATATCTTATTTCTTCATATTTTCGACTCATATGAAGTTTCGTTCCTTGCTACAGCTCATAAAAATCGTTGTTTTTGACGATGCATATGTAGAGAGCCTTTTTTCTTTTTTTTTTTACTAGAAGATTTTTTCGGTCTTTCCTTTTTTCTTTCTATAGTGGAGATAGTCGCACGTAATGACAGATCACGGCCATATTATTAAACGCTTGTGGTAAGAATGGGTTTCGTTCTAGTGCCCTAAAATAATATTCTAAAGCTTTCGTATGATCCCCATTACTTGTGTGAATAAGGCCTATGTTATAGAGTATATAACTTCGATCGTAGGGATCAATTTCTAGTCGCATAGCTTCATAATAATTCTGTAAAGCTTCTGCATAATTTCCTTCGGATTGAGCTGACATCCGTTACGGTCGTCATTCGATTAAAAGAATCTCCGTTCCAGAACCGTACGTGAGATTTTCATCTCATACGGCTCCTCCTTTATATGCATAATGATAATATTTCAATCGTTTTTTATTCCATGTATCGATTATTTTCATTATGAATTGAGCGGGGCTAGTGTTTTTGCACGAAATTTCTAGCCAACCTTCCTGCGCGGGAGCTTTTGTTAACATCAAACGTGTTGGTACTAGATAGAAATGGCAACTCCAACAATTTCTTTGTCCTCAACGCCCCCTCATTTCCAGGAATTAGTCACTTCAACAGTCTTTGATGGTTATATGGGTATCCAAGGTACGAACGAGATGGATATTTGTTGTCCCAACCATTCTTTTAAGTCCCAATCCAGATAAGGAAGGGGGTAAGTAATTTTTAACAAAGCTTTCGTCTTGTTGATTTCTAGATGTAATGCTTTTCCCCTATGCTGCCTATTAGGACTAGTAGAGTGGGATTGACCTGTAATACAGAACCGATAGGTGTAACCTTTCGCTCAAGGCTAAAATGGATAATGGAAGCATATGAGGCTGCATTAATCGGGGATACACGACAGAAGGAATTGTTCTATTTCTAAACTTCACCTTCAACAAGCGTAGATTTTTTTCAATAATCGATCAAAATAAGAATAATCTTTTTTCTTTCTATCCCGAATTTTTTGTCTTTCTCATAAGACTGGGGGGAAAAAAGAATCAAATCACACCATCTCTGTAATAGGTAAATGCCTCCTTTTCGCCTGAAGTTGTTGGAATTATTCGTAATAAAATATTGGCCACAACCGAAAAGGTCTTATCAATAAAATTTCCATTTATCCGTGATCTAGGCATAGGTAACCAATCCATTCTAAAATTCTTTTCATTCTCCCTAGGGGGAAAATAATCCTACAAAGAAAGGAATTGTACAATACGAAATAGCATAAAAAAGATTCATTAAAAAAAAAAAGAAATTCAATATTTATCTCAAATAAAATGTAAAGATACGAACCGAACCTTCTACTCCTACTCAAATTCAAAGACTAAAATTGCTCCTTTTTTTTAGGAATAAAAAAAATAGTTGAATACGATTCCAATCCAAATGTAGTATACCAATGGGCGAACTAGTCCTATTTAATCGAAACTGAAGAATCAAGGAATTTTTCCTATAGATTCGGGCGAAAGACTTTTATTAAGTTTTGATCCAAAGAGGGGGAAAAGAATCGAATAATTCTTCTATGATGTAAATCAAATTCGAATAACCGTCTATTTTGTTTGTGTTATGCGCATAGTGAGTAGACGCTATACAATCAAATAGTCCCAGGATGGGTCATGAATTTGTAAGAGATCTACGAAATAATCGATTTTTTTGGTGAAAACTTTAAAGAAAGGAATTTTATAATTTTTATGGAATCGTCGTTTAAAGGGAATCATGATCGAAAGGTATCCATTAATCATAGCCTAAAAAACATAAACCCACCAATCCCTTGATTCCTTCCAACTCATTGATTGAATCCCCTATAACTATAAATAACATATAAGAAAAAGGCGGGAACATCATCTTTGCAAATACGAAAAAAATATCTTTTTAGTTTAGCCTTTCACAATAAAAACTTTTTTATTTGAATTCCCGAGCCTTTAATTTTGAATTGAAGTAAAGATCCTTATCAAAAATGGGATATTTTTTTAGTTCGAATTGGTTGGTTGTACCTTACCTAGCCAATCCAAACAAAAATATGAATAACTCGCTATTCATTCTGTTACTGGGTCATAATTGTTGTGTAGGAGAGGTGGCCGAGTGGTTCAAGGCGTAGCATTGGAACTGCTATGTAGACTTTTGTTTACCGAGGGTTCGAATCCCTCTCTTTCCGTACCTTCACCCAACTCACCAACATCGCTAACCGTAACAAATAAACCAAGAGGTAGATCCTTCTTTCTATCTTTATATATATATTCATATAGATCTATATTCTAGATATAGATAGATTTTCTATTTCTAATTTAATTGCTGCGATATGTAAAATTATGGAATAAGGTCGACAAAAAAGAAAAAGATCTCTGTCGATCTATAATACATGAAGGGGAAAAATCCGGATCAAACCCTTTCCCTTAATTTTAAATCAATTTTTTTTGGCGAAAGGGGGCTCATTTTTTCGAAACCTTTTTCTTTAAGGTAGGCTTAAGTCTGACGGGAATAATATTCTACGACTAGCAATTCGTTTATTTTCAAACCGACCCACTTATTATCTATTATTTGATTGACTACTCCTTTATATGGGAATGGGTGAAGAGTCAAATGTTTTGGCAATTCTTCGCTGTGGGATGAATCTAGATAATTTTGAACGAGAGCTTTAGATTTTTGCTTATCCCTCGCCATAACAATATCGTTGGGTTTGCAACGATAACTTGGTATATCCACTATACGACCATTAACTAAAATATGTCTATGATTAACTAATTGGCGGGCTCCCGGAATAGTCGGAGACATACCCAACCGAAAAAGGATGTTGTCCAAACGCATTTCAAGTAATTGGAGTAAAACCTGACCTGTTGACCCTTTGGCTTTTCTAGCGATACGAAAGTATTTAAGTAATTGTCGTTCTGTAATACCATAATGAAAACGTAATTTTTGTTTTTCTTCTAGACGAATACGATATTGAGATCTTTTCCCGGAACGTGATGGGTTTCTAAGATCTCTAGGCTTTTTATTAGTTAGTCCTGGTAAAACCCCCAGACGTCGTATTTTTTTGAAACGAGGCCCTCGGTAACGCGACATAAAAACTCCTTATTTATTGTTATTGATATTTTAATTAAAGAAATTAAAACTGAACTAAATGGTAAATGAAGCGAAATCCCCGGAAGTATTCTATTAATTGTACTAGAACGAATAATGGCACTAGAAGGAATAGTGAGATGAAAGATGTACGGATCCGAAGTTCCTCCTTATTTTTGTATTAATATTCATTCTTTTTTTTTATTTGAAATGAAATTTCGTTTAGTATTTTTATTTTTATAATTATTGATTGGAATTTTATATTGTATTTAGTATATTAATAATTATTAATTGAATTATTGTATATGTATAAATTCTTGTATATATTTATTTTTAGTTTAGTTAATATTTCGAATTTTTGTTGTATATTTATTTATATTTATATATTTAGATTCTATATAATCTAAAAAAAAATCGAAAATAAAGAATCGAAAAAGGAAAGGTGTCTTTTTTCTTTAATTTCAAAGAAACGTTCTCAATCATATAAAAAATAGAACATAGAAAAAATAAAAAAAAGCCGGCTATCGGAGTCGAACCGATGACCATCGCATTACAAATGCGATGCTCTAACCTCTGAGCTAAGCGGGCTCACATAAAATAAACTTTACACGCATAATACCTCCATCAATTATATCTTAGCTATTAACCATTCATAAATAATAAAAAATATAGAATATAAATCGATTTTTAATATAGAGCATATTTTAATATAGAGTATGTATATAAATAAGATAAAGATTACTATCCCGATCTATAATTTATATTTATTACATTCCAATTCTAACAATTAGAATAATATCTTCTATTTCTCCTTTTTTATCAAAAATTTTAAATTAGATTTTTAGATTTAGATAGAATTTTAGATCAAATTATATAATTTTTTTTAGCTATTCTATTCGATTTTAATTCGTTTTTATAATCTTTTTAATATGCATTTCTTTATAAATCTTTATAAAAATTGGAATGTATTCTTATAATATTAATAAATAGAATTTATTCTTTATGAGTTCTAACTATAACAATCTATATTTAATTTTCTTAATCTTAATTAAGTTAAGAAGAAAATTCATAATTAATAAGGGTCTACCCCTAAAAAAAGCATAAAAAAATGGAATAGGCCTATATATAATTATATAATAATAGAAATAAAATATAAATGAAATAAAATATAAATATATAAAAGATAAAGAAAGATCAAGATGCAATTCAGATCAGAATAAGACATTCCTATGCTTTAATTTGAAAACTAAGAAAAAAAATCGATCCTTTGAGTATTCTAACTTTCATGGGAAAATTAAAAGAAAGGTTCATATATAGAGTGATAGA